GAAGCAAGTCCCACAGCCAATCCAGCAGCAATAACGGAAGCGGCAGAAATCAATGGATTCATATTAAGTTCCTCGCACCAAAAAAAAGAAATGGTTAATGATACAATCAACCGATGAATTATTACTTCATTATTCCATCACTTAAGATCTATCCGAAAAAAAAAAGAACTAAGAATTCTGAATTGAAATAATAATATTACTGAATCATCAGAGCTACTTCGATATCTCGTTTTTAGTTCCTATCCGTGGAGTCTTTGTAAATCCATACGGTTCCAGTTCTTCCATTTCTTTGTTCCGAACCATTCCATTCTTTCAATTCTTCGCTCTTTCTCTTCTATATGCATGCTTGACTTCATTTGTTTATTCATTCAATCCACAGTCACAGATAAAACGGAAGGGCTTGCATTGGAATCCGTCTAAATTCAGTGGGATGGGAAATAATATATATGGATAGCCCATATATAACTAGTGAATATCTAATATCACATATACATTGTTTCTTTAATAACGTAAACCATCCGTATCTTCTATTGAACCGGATTCTAGAATCATTCTTCGAAACATATACAGGGATTGGCTTAGAGCCCTTACATATACCCAGCTCGACCCCCCTTACCTTTTTTTAATTCTCTAATATCATACATTTTTTTTTGCTCCTATTCTAGATCGTATATACCGGTATGAGTTGGGATAAGCTTTTTTTTAAGACCATTTCGGAAGCTAGTCAATGATGACCCTCCATGGATTCACCTATATAAGCTGCGGCTAAAGTTGCAAAAATAAGAGCCTGAATCCCGCTTGTGAATAATCCAAGGAACATGACAGGTATAGGAACCACCGAAGGTACTAAAGAAACAAGAACAACAACTACTAATTCATCCGCTAATATATTCCCGAAAAGTCGAAAACTAAGTGATAAGGGTTTTGTGAAATCTTCTAGGATGTTAATTGGTAAAAGTATTGGAGTTGGTTGAATGTATTTACCGAAATAACCCAATCCTTTTTTTGTAAGACCCGCATAGAAATATGCCACTGACGTAGGTAAAGCTAAAGCAACAGTAGTATTTATATCATTCGTGGGTGCAGCTAACTCTCCATGCGGTAACTGTATGATTTTCCGGGGTAAAAGGGCACCTGACCAGTTAGAAACAAAAATAAATAGGAACATGGTTCCAATAAAGGGAACCCAAGGACCATATTCTTCTCCAATCTGAGTTTTGCTCAAGTCTCGAATGAATTCGAGGACATATTCGAAGAAATTCTGACCGTCGGTTGGAATGGTTTGTGGATTCCGAACAACTATAGTGGCTGAACCTAATAAGATAGCAATTACAACCCAAGAAGTGATAAGTACTTGGGCATGGACTTGGAAACCCCCTATTTGCCAATAAAAATGTTGGCCTACTTCCACATCGGATATATCGTATAACACTTTTAGTGAGTTGATGGAACAGGGTAAAACATTCATATTGCCCTCTGACATAAATAGAACTTAAAAAGGAATTATTTTGATTCAGCCATCTCGTATCTCTTTCTCAACTCGTCTACTTTGAATCAATCGTATATTTCGGATCCCAAGTGATCACATAATATCCCCAGTGATTTTGATCTCTTTTTTGAGACTCAGGGATAGTAACCGATTCAATCAATTTATGGAGTTTCCAAAGTCATTGACTTATCCTATTATTAATCAACAATTTCTTATATAGCTAGAACCGCCCTCACAAATTGCGGATACTAATTTGTTAAGAATCAATCGGATTGAAGCTATAGCGTCATCGTTCGCCGGAATCGGAATATTTGCGAGATCCGGGTCACAATTTGTATCGATTAAACAAATTGTTGGAATCCCCAAAGTGAGACATTCTCGAAGAGCCGTATATTCTTCTTGCTGATCAACGATGATTACAATATCGGGTAACCCCGTCATATATTTGATCCCGCCCAGATAGGTTTGCAAGTGAGATAATTGCCTCTTCAACATTGCTACATCTCTTTTCGGGAGACAGTGGAGTTTCCCCGTATTTTGTTCCGATCTCAAGTTCCTGAACCTATGAAGTCTCATTTCTGTAGTGGACCAATTCGTTAACATACCACCGAGCCATTTTTTATTAACATAATGACACCGAGCCCTTATTGCAGCTGATGCTACTAAATTGGCTGCTTTATTTTTGGTACCAACTATTAAGAAGTGTTTTCCTATACTTGCTGCATCAAAAACTAAATCACAGGCTTCTGACAAAAAACGAGCAGTTCGAGTAAGATTTGTAATATGAATACCTTTACGCTTTGAAGAGATGTAAGGTGCCATTCTAGGATTCCATTTCCTAGTACCATGGCCAAAATGAACTCCTGCTTTCATCATCTCTTCAAAATTCATGTTCCAATATCTTCTTGTCATTTCTCCCCACATTTTCTCTTTTTTTTTTTTATTTAAGAGGTACCTGAAATAAATAATTGTTCCGACGGAACCTTCTACCGGAGATTGACCGTTAATACC